CGTAACGTAAAAAGCCCCTTCTCTTCTCATGTTGCATTTCTTTGGTTTGGAAGTTCCAGTATGTTGTCTGTGGATTTCTAACAAAGGAAAGCCCCCTTATGCCATTTGATTAATTAAAGTTCCGCGCTGCTTGCCACTCCCCGAGGCCAAGGACGGGGTCGAACCGTCATTCCAGGATTTGCAGTCCGATACATTTCCATTATGTTACCTAGCCAAACCCGCCACCTCATGTGCCAAAGTAAAACGGTTGTTCTTCCTTGTAAAATAAAGCGCGCAAGCGACCTTCCCCGCTCCCTCTTTTTCTACATATGCGGTGGCGGGCGGAGCGCTCTATATGACCGGCGGCGGGTTACCAGAGAAGAGGTTGCTTGCATACTCAACTTCGTCGAACCTTGCCTTCTCAACTTCGTCGACCCTTTTCTGATTGAAAGTGGCAAGCCACTCCACTACTAGTACAGAGGCCAGATAGAAGGTTGCTTCCTCTATATGTTCAGGCAAAGAACATCTAGAAGCTAGCTTTTGTCTTGTAAGCAACCATGCCTATATAATAGAGTTTTGCTTACCTTCGTGGTCTTACTAAAAGTAAGTAAGCAACCAGTTCCGTTCCAAGTGACATGGCTTTTCACTATTCTTTTCCAGAGAAGGTTGCTCATCCAGCCCAGCGGATCCATTGCGGCAGTGCGATGCGGCTGAAAAGCCGTTGTTGCTTGCTGCTTGCAGGCAGGCTCGAAAATCTTTCTTTCGCCTCTCCCCATTCTGATTGATTCGCTTCTTCCTTCGAAGCTTGGTTTGCCCTTGTTGTGTTGCATTTCGTGATCCTCCGCTTCAGTCTTCTGCCTTTTTCGGATAGCCGGGATCCGACGTTGATTTCCGATTTCAATGGTTGCTCCAGGTTTTGGGCGGCCCATCTGGTTAGTTCAGCTATCACTGCTGGAAGCCCCTGCGGTTGTTCGGCTGCGTACTCCCCGTCCGCGTATCTCACACTCCCAAAGCATCTTTTTTATATTGACCTTTTTTGCATTTTTCTTTTTCTCTATAGGTCGGCTTCGTGCAGATAGATGTTTGCCGGGGGGGATTGGTGCTCCTTGAGGTATGCCCTTCCGGTGGGTTGTTCTCTTTTCTGTCTTTTTCATCCAGTGCCTGCACTGCGTCAGAAAATCTGCGTCTTCGATCTCTCTTCGCAACGCAATAAAGAAGTCTAACAGTTTCTCTCGGCATCTGTCTTGATTTTCTTTTAAGTCATTGATCTCATATCTATATATAAGGGTCCGCGTTCACTATTAAGCCTACGCCCGTCCATTCCTTTTAAGCTTGATCCCGCCCTTAGACTCATTACGCTGTTCGACTGAACTCGTTGGCTCCGCGCTCTATTCGGTCGGAACCCGGTTCGAGAACCTTCTCTCATAGATTCCCTTCACCAAGTCATCGCCAGCAATCAGCTCTTATCCCTTGGTGTCAAAGGGCGAGTTCCTTTCTTGTCTTGCCCAAAAACTTTTTGGATTCTCATTGGAGAAAGACTCTCTCGCGGCAAGGTTTTACACATAGGGCCAGCTGCTTTCTTTATCTCGCTTGCCGTTAGTCCGTCTAGCGCCTTTCGGTTGGGGTCCGCCTCGGAGGTTAGACCGCTTAGGTTATAGGTTATATTTTAGAGTCTCGAAGGCAGTCAACGTGTCAGCCATTCTTCTCCCATTAGACTTGTAAATCCTTTGCTCTTTTTCCGGGTCTCTTCCAGTTCTCTCCCTCTACTTTATTTGACAGGGGCGGAGAATACCACTCTATCAATAACAAGAATAAAGTAGCAATTCAGTTTCAAATGGGTTGAGCTTGGAAGCAACCTGCTATCTATCGATAGGCGAAAACAGACTGCTATTGGCTGCTTCGCCTATCTATTCGATTCTATTATGGCCGGCTTGGAGACATCAAAGGAAGACCATCATCTCTATCCGGGTACGATCATAGCTTCATTCATTCGTTGAACCTTAGGGATTTAGCATTGAGGTCAATCACCACACCACCTCTATCATACATACAACATTACATGACGCGAGAGTGCATGGTCAACACACACCTAAAGCGCCTAGGTTCCGCTTGCAGCCAATACAACCACAACCGAATTTGCACGAGATTCTACAACCGAAACTACTGGTAGTCCCGAGGGGACGGCATCCTCCTATACCTAGAATAGTTAGCAATACTGAACAAGCGAGTCATCAGTCCGGAGAAAGAAAAGAACCGCCTTAAACTTAAAAAAAAAAAAGTAAAGAGAAAAAGACGACGAAACCCTTTTTTCTCTCAGCCGACTTGAAAGTGAAAGGTGCTCTCAGTGTACCGCGATACGCACCCAGACATTAGACCAATTGTGGCCGGCCCAACAGTTTCCAGAATGCCGTTGTCATGATGTTGATCCGGCTTCTGCGACTACGGCATCCGCGTAGCTCCGAATACGCGCATTGGAGCTCTTCGCTCGATGTCCCGGGTCGCTCTGTTGGAAACCGCTCTTTCGTCGGACGGTGGCTTATTTCTAACACCCCCTTACTAGATCAAACAAAACAAATAAAGCTCCATTAAATGAATCAACTTCTCCCTCCCGAACAAGGGTCAATGGTTCGGGGAAAAGCCTATCTCAGTGATGTTCAAAAACGGGAAAAAGCGTAGTTCGAAAACTCGCGTTAGCTCGTTTTGGACCACCCTCTACTCTACTTTTGAACCAGTTCTCGACCCAGAGCGTAGCGACTCAAAGAAAGGCGCACTGGCAGCTCGTAGTCGCGGCAAACGCACTTTGATTGTTCAATCATTACATTAATAGGGGATCAAAGTTCCATTGATTCATCTATCTCAAATAAGGAAAAAACTGAATCAAGAAAGGGTCAGCTAAGCTCGAAAGGGGTATAGCCGGTCGTCGGCTAGGAGCTCACTGACGGTAGACCTTCCCTCTTATTGACTTCAACAAATGGGATCCATAGGACAAGGAAGGTTTGGAACCCTTCTCCCACGGGGGCTGACTTCCTTCGATCTCGGGCGGACTGGACTGACTTCCATACAGGGCAGGGGAAGGCCTGACTATATTCCTTGGCAGGAGATAGCGGCCGTGGCCGTGTTCTCGCTCCTAGGATTGCTTTAGGCCAGCCCTTATTATAATTATACCATTCCTTTGGAATAGAGGACCGGGCTTTAAGAATTCCTTATGAAACTACCAGTAGGATACAGGCACATCGAGCTATGAAACCCCGTATTTTTCAAGCTCTTTAAGCAATCCACAAAGAAGAAAGCCAGCCAAGAAGAGAGCTAATAGCAAAAGCGAATAACAGAGGAATCACTCTAGTTAGGCCTTTAGCCAGGAATAGCGCCCTTGGTCTCTCGATCCAGAGCTCATAGTAGGCGAGGGAGGACGGACGGGAAAGCTAACTCACTTATGCAGCTGGAAGGGATCCTGCTTTGGGACAATCCACAAATGGAGACTGAGGATAAGCAATCACTATTCTCTTAGGAGAAAAAACCTATTCAAACCCTGAGATTGAAGGACTTGACTGAGTTCAAATTGAATCTGACATAATGTAAAGTAAAGTAAAGTAAACCTAGTGGAATTGACTGCTTCTGAAAGGACGAAGTCCCGCTCGGTTGATAAGAATGATACAATTGATTCTATAATCTTTGCAATAAACAAAGAAATCACTACGCCCTACCCTTCCTGCTTGGCTCTGGAGGAACCACAAAGAATCCTCGTAATAGTCATAGACGGAGTGGAAGAGAGTCAGTCATTTTCCTTAGAAAGTTAGAATGGTAGTTTACTTGCTTATAAAGTATGGAAAATTTTATTTTTGATCACTCCTTTCCTTTCAGTGCCCGTTGACATGCTACTCAGTCACCAGCCTCTGGCATAGTAGTTCTCTCTGGTCAGAAAGCTAATGCCGAAGCGGCTCTAATCTCTCCTCTAACCAGTGCATATGCATAAGAGTGCATAAGACAGGGATCCAGCCGTCTACAACCGTCTACACAAGGAGTCTGGCCTCTGGCCGGCGAAGTCACTCACAACGGAGAAAGGGGCCCCGTCCCAATTCAAGGAATAAGCTGATAGTCTATATGGCAAAACGATTCATTCGCCCTGGGAGCGTCAAGTAGCAGAGGTAGCGGCATTTCTGTCACAGTCAGAGTTTACCCCTCCCTCACTTGCACCTGCGGGAAGGGATTTCTTGGTCTCCAAGAAAGTTCGAAGCTTTCTATTTGTCTTTTCTTTTGCGGCATGCAGCTCTTTGGCAGTATGCAGGACTTCTTGCGGCTCACTCTCTGCTGTCGTAAAGGGAAGGAGCATTTCTGTCACAGTCAATCTTTCCACTGGCACGCATTTAGTCAGTACCTCGATTGGCAGTCTTAATCTTGATTTACTCCTTTTCACGAGGGAAATGAATGAATTTGGTTGGGTCAGGTAGGGTAGATCTAAGTGCTATATAATTTCCCGTAGTCCAGTCTACGCGACTACTCTCAGTCAAAATCAAATATCTAGCAAGAAGGGAATGTATAGCTCTCAAAGTATATGACTATAATGAGTTTAGGGTATACTAAACTGGTATACTAGACTATACCAGGGAATGTCAGACATTGCATCTTGAGTGAAGGCCAGTTACCACCTATACCTATACTCAATTAAGGAAAGGAGTCAGGAACAGGAATAGCTTCTGCTTCTACTTTTTCTTCTGCCTCCTGTGCCGCCCATTGCTTTGATAAGAATCTAGTTTAGCGCTCGCTTTGAGTAGAGGAGGTTTCTATAATGAACATCTTTCTTACTATTTAAGTCTAACCGGGGTCAGATCTGACCCTCTTTCAACCGATGCTTTTTTTTTGATTTGACCTTATGCAGATAGGCCTTGATTTCGATCTGCTGCGGCATAAACTTCATATGGATATGAATCGCCTGGTGGGTAATCCGCTACTAGTGCTGGTGGGTGGGCTGGTTCGGATTCAACTGCTTCTTATATAAGGTCTTCTTCTTCAGTGAGCTATACGGGCGTACTATCACTATAGTTTTTCACTACTCGAGGAGAACTATGGGCTACTCCATTCTTTACTTTAACTTTAAGTTACTAGTTAGTTTCAGCTTTCCCTGGAGAGAGATGCAGATGTGGTGATCGATCCAGTCTATGCTACGGGTAGATTTGTGCATGAGAAGGAGCCAGCTATTTCTTTCTAATACTAATAGAAAACCACGCTTGGATGGGCCTTGCTCCATACAGGTAACTAGTCGAAAGGGAAGTTTCTTTGGTCTAAGGAAGAGTTTGATTCATAGAGCTAGATGTGGCTCCGCTCCTGCTTGCGGTTCGAACAAAGAAGATAGAATTCATTATATCGATCAAGCCTGTAATGTAGCTAGGCTAATTGAGTTCCTACTCTAAGACAAGACGGAAGATCTATCGGTTGGTTGTAGCTTCTCGTCTGCTCTTGCTCTCTTTGTCAGTCAGATAGCGGCAAGGACAGGTAAGTAAGAAGGGATCTCCTTTCATTAAGGCAGGTTGCTCAGTAATTATGTATGGTAGACGACGGAGGATCAACCTCTAGAATTTAGACCAAAGTGGTCATTCATATATATCTAGAAGACGCAACATCCTTTTTCTTATCGTCTGCTCGTCTTCTCTATAGATTTAGACAAAATGGATTTCCAAATAGGACTAAGCATGAGCTTCCTTGCCTGGTAGTTTAGTTTCTCGGCTTTCTAGTGAGTTCGTTCCTTTATTTAGTTCTTCCAACTTTCTTTTCTCCATACAAACAGGTAAAAGGGCTTCTCTCTAATGAAGAGGTTTGCTATGTCCACACCCGATTCAATTACCAAATCAGTTGTTTTGTAGCCGCTTGAATATGAGCTCAAAGCAGTTTTCTCTTCCCGTTGTTAGTGCTAGTTCAATTTCATATTTTGAATTTTTTCATAGAAAGCACCCTTTTTGATTGATACATGAAAAAAACCGGAAAGAGAAAGACCTATTACTACATGTTGGCGAAGGCGACCAAGCTACGCAACCAGGTTCGGAAGCCTTTTTGTACATTTACTCATCAGCGGGATACGATACCCGCGAAAGGCTAGACCTGGGAACAGAAGGTGTATATTGAATTGAATCCAGTAAGGCATTCCTTCTACGTCTTTCATCCAGTAAGGCACCCCTTCTCTTCTACGTGAGAGTCAGAAGAAAGTCTCGTCAACCATGCCCTCCTTATTCAAAAGGAATTGAGGAAGATTCTAATTCATATTTTCATCCTCAACCACAGCAGATTCTATAGATGAGAAAACAGCCAAAGACCTATTGGGCATTCTCTGCCTATTCCTATTGATTTACCCTCCTCGGACAGTAAGGCAGTTCAGTCACAGCTTGCATTCGATGCCATTGATTCGACACAACAACCGATTATTTTCCTTTTCTTAAGAAAGCATGTACGACATCCTCATTCGGCTAATCGAGAATGAGCACCGGTGCTTCGCACCTTGCTAGTAGTCTCGAAGAGGGGGTTGACTACTGAAATAGATCTTTCCAACTCTCTGTCTTCATGTCTCAAACACAAGATGTATCCGCCCCACGGAGAAACAATTCCTTTCCTTTCAATAGTCTCGTTCAGTGAATTAGGGAATGAGCTCTTTTCTTTCAGGATGGCAAGCCCATCCAGTCCAGATGAAGATTGTGGGTAGGCTGATATCTGCTTCTCTCCTCTAGGTCAGCTGTGGTGCTAGGGTCAGTCGTTCAGGCAGATATGGAATATCCACTCAATGGTCCTCGCCTCCGGCTCAAGGTTAGAGCAGAGAAGAAAAGAATGTTGTAAAAGAAGCATAAATAACCTTCCTCAAAGTGGTACCCAGGACTCAACCTCTTGTAAATAGGCATTCCAAGGCGAAACAGAAGAGAAAGACTATCGACCGAAGCCCCATTCGTGTGAGTCTTTCTATATTGCATTTCTTCCAAGCCTGGCTGGATCAGCTTCATAATCTGGACCGGGTCGCTCCCATTAGCAGGCATTTTACGTCTTTCTGTTGCTATTTGAAACAGACCTCCTCTCCGGCTCTTCGGATTCGTCATCTTCGGGTTCGCCAGGTTTCAATCTCTCTAGGGTAATGTACGAGCTGCTATTTCCTTTTGAAACTAGGATCACTTTCTCCCTTTGTTTACGATTTTGCTTGAAAGCGATCGGCACTCAATTACATTACTAACTTACACTACGCCATTCTGGTTCTGGTTCAGGTTCAGTAGTTCTTCACTTCGCGAAGTCCTCTAGTCTCGATATTCTCAATGAAAATCCCTTGTTTCTATCTTAAAATGATAGTTACTGTTTAAGCCCCATACTCCGGCATGACAGGAGAGAGCTTCAAGTTGGAATGGGTCGATAGGATCATCCTTGCTTCGACCCTACCTAGAGGAACCGAACTCACTCAAATGGCGAAACTCCCTTAGACTCTAAATCGTAATCTTCTATCTTCTGTTCAGCCAGCTTAAATCGTAGAAATGAAATAATGGAAATAAAGACAGGACCTATATTTACACGTGAGTCGCCTGCATGCTTATACCCCACCCCAAAGAGGGTCATTTGCGCTCTATCACTGATCAGACTGAATTAGCACCTTTTTTAGCACCGGGGCTCTAAAGTGCTTTTCATGAAGGGAGCGATATCGGCATTTCATTTATTCGTGGGTTAACAGCGCAGGGACTTTCGGGTGAAGGCCCCTTGTCCGTGAGGTTGAAATCTTATTGCAGAGTCATGTAGTTAAGAGCGCTTTCTGCTCAGTTCGAGCAGTAAATCTAGTTGATCGAGCACTGTACGTTGGTGTAACCTGCTCTTTTTGTATTATAAAATGCCCTTTCTGGGCCCCTATCACGTAAGCCAAGTTTCTACAGACAAAGCCGAGTAAAAGTACTAGTTTGAGTGAAACTACCGATTTTAGGTACCATGCCTTAGCTGTAAGAGAAAGGCATAGTACCTTGTTTGTTGGGTTGGTATCAATATTTTTTTTCTGTCTATATTGCGAGTTTACAGCTCGAATCTTTTACTAGTCTTCCCCTCACATGTGATAAATGGGCGGTCTCCCCTAGACCTTATTCTGTCCAAGCTCTCATAGCATTCGTCTTTCTTCCTTCTCTGCTGCACATCTGTACTCTTTCCCTCGCTTTATATTTATATAGATCTTGGCTTTCTGGTTTTTTGTTTGGTCAGGGGGTGCTGTGGAGAAATCGTTTAGGAAACCAAGCATGTAATAAGCGGAAATCAATACACATGAAAGGAGTTGTACACGAGTTTGGTAAAGCATTCACCTGTCGGTTGTACATCGACCTGTCGGGAAACTAGAAACTCTCCCCCAATCCGGGGCTCAATGTAGTTGAAATCTCTATCGGGCGAGGGGACTGCCACCTCTTGTTGATCGGGAACCTGCCTTGCACCTTCGGAATAGACTGGACGCGGTAGATCCTCCGCTCCGAACCTCCCCTTTCTCGCAGCCCAACACGACACGACTTTTACTTAATTGTCTGAAAGAACTCCTTCCGTACCTGTTTAGCCGTGAACCACTTGGCTTCTGTGGCGAGAACATTTCCCACCCCACTCTGTAGAGAATATTACATATTACCTCTTCTTCTGTCTTCCCAGCCTCGAGAATCAAGCACCAACAAGGAATCGAGGACGAAGATAAAGGTTGGTCTCCTGGTCTTCTATTGAAGCTCGAAGAGCAGAGGAGAAGGAATCAAATAAGGGCACTCCTTAGGACCAGTATGAGGCTCACTATCCTATCTAGTGGCTGCTTTCTATTTCTAGGCTCAAGGAATAAAGACAAAGACAGCTATTCGGAAAAAAAGACTACTCCCTCCACTTCTGAGCTCAGAGCAGATCTTTACTTAGGTTGGGGTTAGACTCCAGCCCGCTATCCCTCTATCTATCTATTGGTTAGCCTTTCTCGAGTTTCTAGGCTCAAGCTATTAGCTGGGTTCGAGACTCAAGGAATTGTTGACGAGACTAACTCAACTTCTAGGCTCATGTGGCTCGCTAGCCTATATAACTTCACCTATCTAACTGAAGGAACTCGTCCAAGGAAGACTTGCTCAAGTCTGTTAACTGACTTACTGAAGATGGTGAGCAACTTACTTATTGCAAAATGCAAAAAAGCTGTTTGCATCCTCTTTTTTGCTTATTTTCTTTTTTCAGTTGGTGTTCAGTTCTACTTTCCTTCGGTGCTCGCTGCTTTTCATCCGGAAATAGGAAAGAGTGCGAGTCACTATTTGACCACTAGAGAGGCTAGAAAGCCATATCCCTAACAAGGCTCGACGAAGTTGAGAACGAGGATTGAGGCATTAAGGGCAGCTGCGGGCCCGCGGGAGACGAAAGATTTGGAATCCATTAACACAGGTCGATTCTTCTTTATTTTTAGTACAACCGAGCTCCTTGTAGGTCTTCCAACTCGAGCAATCAGAAGCAAACGCATCGCCGCTACGGGCATTCTTTTGAAGCTTAAAAACGAAGTGTTTCATCGGGGCCCGGTTCAAAAACAGTTGGAGACTGGTCATAAAACGCCCGGAATTGCCATTCTGGGCGGAGCTGGGATGGGCCAAAGCCCTGGGATAGGTCGTTCTTGTAGAGTCATTTTTTTAGTATTCTTTCCCTATCCATGAGCAGTAAGATCAATCCTTTCCCAGATGTCCAGTACGAGTTACTCCAGCCGGTTATTCATACTAGTAATGGAACTCTGGTTCCCTACCCTTGCTGGTATACTTTGACACATACATCTCTGTCTGAACGAGCCATTTCGATGCGGCCCCATCTCGCCAACCTTTAGGAGGAGATCCCATTCGTAGGAATCTCCACTCGAGAAAGACCATTCATCGAAGCAGAAGCGCCTGATCCCACTGAATCTGAGGTAAATAAATCTATTTGTCAGCTTGCCGAAAAACCCCATTCCTTAGCTGAGGGTTTTGGTTCCTCTGGTGGTGCTTCCACGGGTTCAGGAGTTGCGGACTCCATTTCAAAAGCAGAAGCTTAGGGATTCCTCTCCTCTTCCTTTCTTCTGGAAGGCCGTTCTAGGTACGCTTAACGCTAGGTCAACATCCCTCATGACGGACCCATGAAAGGCGCTTAACTCACGCTTTCCCCTAGACAGATTTGAGGAACAAAGTAGCTTGACCGAGAGGGAGAGAAACTCGAAGCCACTGAAGTGAGGGAGGAAGTTGAGGCTGAGGTCCCTAGTGAAGTTGAAACGGGTACGGGGGGAGTCCTTCGTCCTTCGTTCAAGAGCAGTCAATTTCGTCTCATCAATCGATTAATCGAATTAAAATTCAAATCCACTAGGAGAGGTTTTCCACTAAACAGCACAGCAGTAAAGTATACAGCTTGGGTTAAAGAGTATAAAGAGGACTAGAAAGGTTCTAATCCGTCGTTGGTCTCAAGTCCACCTCCAACGGATTGCAAGGTTGAAGTCCCGCTTTCATAAGCACTTGTTGGCAAGTTCGGAAGAAGGTTCAGCGATAGATGTAGTCGATGGGGTAGAGGGTCTGCAGATACTCGTCGAGCTCCTCATTGCCCCAATCTTCCCTGTAGGCTCCCTGCTCCGCCAGCGCGACAACTGTCCAAATCATTTGACGCTTCTTCTCACGAATTGGATTTGAACCAATATCAAGCTACTTCCCTTTTAGTAGATCGTGAGTGGGTCTGTCGTCCTCCTCATTATAGTCCTCCTAAAATCAATAGCATTTCGTCGGAATACATCCTGTCTTTTCACCTTAGTAGTCCTATGCATAGTCAGTACTATAGCCCCAATCATGGCTACTAATAAAATAAGACTAGAAACCAAAAACCAGACGGAATAGTAGGTATAAAGTAAATTGCCCAATGTTTCCAAATTAGTCCAACTTCGTACCTTTTCGGCATAAACCGTATATCTCAGATAGGTTGTATTTCTTTGGGTTGGTAGTAATGGAATGGTTTCATTATCTAAAATGAAGAACATTTCCCACCAAAAGATCAGTCCAATAATACCACTCACTGGTAAATAGCGCAATACTTCTTCGTGAATCTCCGCTATTTGAATATGGAACATCATAACAACGAATAGGAATAAAACGGCTATAGCTCCTATATAAACTACTGGGAAGATCATAGCGAAAAAGTCGAGACCTAACAAAAGAAGTAAACCTGAAGTGTCGCAAAAGACTGGGATGAAAAACAAAACGGAATGTACCGGATTTTTAGCACGTACAACCATCAAACCAGAGACCAAAGCAAGGCTCGACAAAACAGAAAGTATCATGGTACGTCGTCCTTCCCTGAAATGGAACTTTCATGCTAGTTCTTGTTCCAGCATGAAAGTCGATCTATTACGACCAGCGCGGTTGTTCGTATTTCATTTTCTTTTTCCAAGCCCTTCTTAGAGCACTCACTGAGTTACTTACGGAATCTCAAATCTCTCTCGACGCCGAGAATTTTTTATATGTCTAGGTCGATCAGAGGTTCGGCTTGCTTCTCCCCCACCTTTTAGCGTTTGGGCCCCTGAAAAAAAAAAAAAAAGAAAGAAGAGAAATTGGGCCATCTTTCCCGAGAGAGGCCGCCTTCTCTCAGGCCAGCAGTCTTCTACTTCTAGTCGACTGCTCTATTCTATGACGGGCTTCCCTTCCCTCTTTCCTGGGCTCTGCTCGCTCGTCTACGCCCCGACCCAGCAAGTAATAATAATAATTGAAAAACGATGTTTCAAGCGCGCAAGCGACCTTGCCTGCATTAAGATTTAAAACTTGTCATCAAAAACAATAAAAATCTATAAAAAAAAAATGGAAATAGTGAATCAAGATCTAGATGGATCCCTATCTTTATCTCTATTCACGGAGATACCTATCTATATGGATAGAAATCTATCTATGAATCGATCTAGACTATCCTCTATCCGGATAGATATGTCCCTATGAGCGACTACGTCGATCTTTATATGTTTTGGCCACGTCCGTTTCCGCTCCGAAGAGGAAGGTTTGGATCTTTCAATCTTATGTCGTGAGGGATGTGACCTATGTTAGGTCCATAAGATACCACAGCTTTTGGTGTTCTATGATTCACCTCCGAATAATGAGTAGGTAGTTCAATCCTTTTGATTCTTCTCTTCATAGTAAACTGATGGGGGGATGCGGAGCAATAGGTCGAATTACTATATAAAGAAGAGTTGTAAACTATAGGACTTCTTGTTCGAGTAGGAAAATTTCGGTTTTTCTCGTTCCTTCTCTTCGATAAGAATAGGGATTTGAAATGATATAAATTCCTCTTCATTCTGTTGTGCTCAGCGAAGGAACTGCCTAAGCATACTTTTTCGGATCCAAACTTCTTTGTTCTTTCAAAGTCTTCTTCTTGCATAGAAGAACGCAACTGTTGCAAAAACCGGGATTTTAGTAGTAGGCGGCATCCCCTCTTAGTTTTGAGTAGGTGGAACCATTCTGTTTTGGTTCTTCTCCACATTCTTACCGGGTGATCCAGGAATTTTCCTATTATTTTTTCAACTGATATTTCGATATAGAAAGATCTCCTTATTTCTTCACCGCGGATTCTCGGGTCATTTTCTTGAAAAGATATTATATCACCGTGGGAAAGTCTCAAATGAGTAATGCTTACCACTCCATTATTCACACAAACCCTTCGATGACTTATCGGCTGCCTTGCTTGAGGAATAGTTTCACAAAAATGGAGACGAACCAGAATAACGTCCAATCTTGTTTCTGGATTGAGTAGAAAAGGGATATATGAAGTTTGTTCTGTTCCTCTGTGCATCTCTGTGATGGGTAAATCCCCATGAAAAAGGGGCAACTTTCGTGTAGTTTGTGATTGGATGTAACTGTTAAGATTTTCTCTCGGATAAATCTTTCTCTTAATAGATCTCATTTTCTTCCTCAATCTTCGGAGAATGCGGCGTTGTATTATTGTAAGTTCTCTCTTCCGAACATTTCCTGAAAGTAGACGACAAGTTTTAAATCTTAATGCAGACATGGCATATCTCGTTGAATCAGTCTTTTTCACCACAAAGGGGCAATGGGAATCGAACCCAATTCTATTCTTATTCTTCCGTGAACCCCTCCACGAATAACAAAAAAACAATGATTTTACGTAGGGTGACTACAATTCCTATCAGAATTGCCTTCAGTGTGTTCTATTCTGAAATAAGATTTGTATAATATAGAAAATGTGTGGAGCTCCCGTTGCCTTACCCTGGATAGAATATTTCGTATCCCTCTCTTTACAATCCAGAATATTCTTATAATATTTCTACGACGTAAAGAGAACCGGCTATTGGGATCTTAATTTTCCGGGGAGCTCCTATTTAGGTAATTGCTTCTTTATACGAGAATCCGGAGAGGGAGAGAAGGAGGAACTGATTAAGGGAAAGGGCTAAAATAAAAGCTGTGGACGGATCCTGCTTCTCACGCTTGATTGCTTTCAAGAGAGACCGGAATACTACTCTTTGCCCCTTGGACAGCTAGCGAACTTACTTCCTTTACTGGATAAGATAAATTAAATTGCCTATACTATATAAGATAAGAAAAGGTCTCTTGCTTAAGCTGCTTACTCCTTCTGCCTGTCTTCCTGACCCCGGCCCAGGCATAGTCTTAGCTCTTCACCCAACACATATGATATAGACGGATGTGTGAACGCTTGCCTCTTCCTACGAACCTATTGCCTGTGCTCCTTAGTCAGGATGTATAATTGCTTTCTCGATGAGAGGAGCGGAAGTAAGTGAAACGAACGGGCAAGGAGCGGAGGGATCCAAACTTTCTTGGAATAAATTCCAGTGAACAACGGTTATTTTAAGTAAATAAAAAATGGGATTTAGGAGAAGGGAGGGCCTTGTTAACACCATGGTTTTGTAGATGCGTTACCCACGTCGGGGATAGGTACGTTTGTCACTCGACTGAGCATACGAGGATACTCAATGTGAACATACCCTCTCCCTAACTAAGAATGGCGCATCTTTCTTTCCCGCATTGATACTTTTCTGGGATTTACTTCGCACCTTCTAAGGCTCTAGGCTTGCTTCTTTCAACGACCGGCCACTCTACTGAATTCCTTACAGCAAACGAGCGGAATACTTTACCCGAGTAGGAGGGAAATGCAACGAGCACTAGCGCGCTTCGGCCTTCGAGCCTACGCTTGCTTTACGCGAGCAATGAGGATGCGCCTTACTAAGGCTTTAGGCTTGAGCTCTTGGAGTTGCTTGTTTGCTTGTTGGGAGTCTGCTGTTTCCCATGCTTGTCTTTGTTAGCGATCGAACCATCTCGAAAGCACTAGGATCCGGATCTGTCTTATTGACCGGCTTTTCTTTTAGACTTTGAACTGGCAAGTGGCAAGGTACGGTTGGACGTGCCCGCGAAACCATATGATAATGTAGAGTAGGCTAGGCTTGGAGATGAACATCTTAAGTTTTTGATTCAAAATATGAAATTTCCTGCTCTTCTGTACTTCACTTCTGGTAAGTCTCATCGGTCTTCTGGCAATATCAGGCATATAATCGATTCTTTGACCGGCTTTGGTCGAGCAACCGTTACATTTCTTGAACGGCCACAGCCTACATAACTCGTCTCCCTCTTTTCAAGGAAGTGAGTCTCAGACGTATGTAGTTCTCGGTCCTTTTTATACAGTTCCTGACAGGTGCTTTTGTGGCTCTTCACTCCAGCCCTGAAGTATTCTGTGAGCCCAATCCGTTTAACGTGGGCCCTCCGTTATTAGAGTTAAGTAAGGAAAGAAAGCGGTGAAGACTATATCCTTCCACCCATCTCAGCCACTTCATACTGGGGGGGCGTAATTGATTAAATTGATAAAGTCCCTAAGATCCTCGAATAACCAACTATTGTTTCCCCGTAAAAAAAGATCATAATAGGTACTTTCGAGATACCCTGGGATTCTAACAGATTCGTTTCCCATGATAGCGCGAATAAGATCTGGTATGCTCCACTCCTGCGGTAATTGGATATTTGACAGTTGAACCAACTCTGTGTATTTTTCACAGATTGAATTAAATAATCGGTCTAACTCAGGTGGAGCGCTTTCCGCGTTCGACCTAGTTGAGGAAAGAGTTGAAGAGAAAGAGCTAGTTGTGGAAGGGAACGAAAAAGGGTTATCATGGAGAAATTGTAAATCACTGGGCGTAGGATTCCCATAGAGCACAAGATCATTATCATTTAGATTCATAGATGGTACCGTAGAAAAATATTCCGTTCCCCCAAAAAAAGGGAGACTGACTCTTATTATGTTATGATATTTGCGTTGGTTTTTCCAACGAAACTAAGTTGTCTTTATCATTCAGAAGGCGCAGTCCCACACTCTGACTTCAATGATGGGAACAACCTCCGCACTCCGTCGCTCCAATGAACAACAGTTCTCCGCCTCACTCTATTTAGAATAGTGGTCGATACCTCGGGGGTTACATTCGTAACTTAATGTTATGTTCACGCGGTGATATTCTATCTTTCCAAGAGTACTTCCTAGTCTATGTCTGGGGAACATACTTGACAGGAGATAGACACAGGCGCGGTAGAGAGGTCCCCACTTCGATTCCCGCCCCGTTAGCATCTCTGATCCGAGATAAGGGATTACTCCGTTAGGTCTTTTCGGTCCGGAGCCGGCCGGTAATGGACCTTCTTACCTTGCTTGTGGACCAGCTGCAGAGCTAACCCTTGTTCTATTGGGGTAGCTACCAAGACAATTTCTTTATGCCCATCAAAAGACCTCGAGATGCCGAAAAACGATACGAGAAATTCGAAAGAACTCATATACGGAACGAGGGCGACCCGTGAAAATACATCGGTTTCTTACTCGTGCAAAGGCACTTTTTCTTGGCAACTTGGACAACTTATAACGATGTTTGTCCCGCATCTCACTAGGAAGATCGGGATCTTTATAAAAGAAAAGGCTTTATAAAGCTTTCGTCTCAATTCATATTTAGCCGCGAGCAATCTACGTTTGTGATCTCGTATATTTTGCTTCTCCGACATCTTACTGAGTTTCCCCCTCATCTTTTTGCAAAAAGCCGCTCCACAGTAGTAAAGTCTCATCTTGTGTCTTGGCCGAAGTGACAATAGTCACATTGAACCCTCGAATATGTTCGAAGATCTCGAAATGATCTTCCAGTTCTGGGGAGAATTCGCAAAACTCCGTTTCCATCGAGAATTGAATGGAGTTTTCCCGTATTTCGACCGGAGAATCTAACAGAGACATTACTGTCAAGATTCTGACCAAAAAATTAGACATTCCATGCCCTCGGAGAGTGCTTTGTCGTGCTAGGTCACTAACATATCCTTTGTCTTTAAAAGACCCCAAGAATTGATTGGATCGAAACGACTTTCCTGTCAAACCCCTTTGTGTCTCTATGAATTTCTGACCGCACGAAATCTCCATAGCCAATTTTCCATTTTTGATTATGAAATCATAGGGTGTCTTTGGTACTACTCTTATTTCACACAATCCAGGAACTTCCATAACGTTGGCGTAATTAAGTTTGAGCAACAGATCTTGACGTAATACATCTTCGTAATGAAAATAGAGTGGCATAATTCTAATTGTCCGATTTCTTCCTCGATCTTCAAAAAAGACTGACTCCTCCTACTCCTCCTTCTCTTATCCTCTATATAGCTCGTCGTTGGTCCTTCGCAAGTGCGCTCCGCGAGCACTGTACATCTTTCTTAGATGAGAACACGCAGACGCAGCAGTGCCCCAACTAATAAGCCTAATAAGCAGAGTGAAACAATAAAAGCAAGCGTGCTCTTATTATACGTTAGACGACGCCACCCCCCACTTGACTTTAGTCCACCCGGCATAGCCGCATTTCAACCAACCAACCGGATGAGAACCCATGATTTGATCTGCTAGCTTGAACGCCTGGATCATGCCGAGAAGGTGAAAAAAAGACTGTCGGAACCGATCGGAGAAGTATTTCAGAGTCCATCCCCCCTTTTGCTCCCTGGGATCAGTCAGTCCAATTAGATGTTGCAATCGATGGTTCCCAACCCCATTTCCTTCCATGATATGATATGGGAAATTTTTGATTGACAGTAGTATCCGTTTAGTCATTCGCAGAAGCAGCTCTTTCAAAAGCACAAAAATAAAAATCTGATGACTTTCATTCGCTGAAAAACGCACCGCACTGAGAATAAGAAGAATCCGATGGATCATACATAGCACAGGCATCATCCTCAGAAGCGGAGCCTAGGGCTGCGCTTTCCCTCTCAATCTGAACCGGCTGAAGTCAACTTCGTCGACCCTTACCTTACCTTAAGTCGAGGCCGAAACAAGAGTTCCAGTTTTCCCGTATCCGGTGTAGTCGAATCTGAGGTCGAAACATAAGCAACTGATCCTGACCTATCCTATGAGACCACGTTCGCGCGGGTTTTCCATTATATTATATAAATAGGTTCCTAAACTTGGAATGGATGGGTGGCCCTTGGCCCTGGAAGCGCGCAGAGAGAACACGGCTCGAAGGAAGAGCTCGAAGAGCAGAGCAAGCCAAGAAGCAAACAAAGGGCTATAGATTTTCCTGCTTAGACAGAGGCCTTGTCCACGGAATATTCAAATTAGCATGAAAGTCCTACTTTAGATGATACGCCTCGCTGAGCTCTCTCTTGGGCTGTGAAAGCAGTGCGAAAGAAGTTGGGCTACCTTCTACCTTGCCTTGAGAGCTTCCCCGGTTACTGAGTCTGTGATTTCATTGTAAGTATTTGCTTCCATCTCGAAATGCTCTTTCATGATTGTATGTACACAAGTTCTCGCGCATAAGCATAGCCATATGATGAGTTGAAAGCTTCAGAGGTGGGGAAACCCCTCTATAGTCTAGGAGCATATTCCCACTCTTTTCTGTGTTCATTCAATGCTTTGCTTGTGGATTGGAAATGCGGTAAGGTCCAGCCCCTGACTCTTAGATAGATATCAGCATAGCTTCGTAATTAAACTTCTCGCACATCTGCTCTGAAAGCGAGAGCTTGAGATGCATTCGTTCTGAAAGTGATCTTTCCGAATCAAGATATAGAATATGGGTTCTTCCCTAGCGGAGACAAAAGATTTGATTCATGTCTCTGCAGCTGTATCTAGTGTGTCACGCTGAGAATTGATAAACGACTTTCTATCTCCGTTGAAGTGAAAGCTTACTTGATCGATATATGGGATATAACTGAAAGGGCAGTGCCACAAGGCTGCTATGCACCTGCTACGCTTGTCCTAATCAAGCCAAGAATGCTCTGCTCTGCGCGCTATACTTTTGTTTTGCTTTTTACCCGATCCCGGCATAGCGCTTTGCTTTCGGTTCTTCGGGGGAAACCTTACCAGACCACCACCCTCGTTGCTTGTGTGCTTGGACATACATAGCCGAACAGGGCCTACAGAAGTAAACCTTTCTAAATGCACGCGCTTTACTGTGCGGACGGAAAGCCCTCGATTAATGCCATGGCTAGAATAAGACAGCTTCGAAGACGAATAATGCTAAGGCCGCGATAAAAGCAAATATGAATGTTCCGAGTTGCCAGGCATCTTCCGAAGCAGCTGTTGTAGCTCAGCTCAGTTAAGGCACGGCAACATGGAATTCTGGTAGGGCAGCAGTGGGTTAAGGTTGCCAGATTCTTAATAATATCTGGCAACCTCAACCACAGGAACAGGTCTTTTTGAACTGACACAGCTCTACTTTTAGGTATTATGTTAGGACTAGGAAAGCCAATCCCTTAGGCTCCGTATCATATTCTAAATCGCCATCGGAAGATAAGAAACTTTGCTGCACTCATTCACTCCAGAAGTTAGGGAGTTTTAACTGTTAACAAAAGATTTTCTCGATACAAAGAAGAGCCCCACTCCTAGAATAGTTAGCCACTCAGTCCACAGATTCGGCTTAGTGAAAATAGCCCTAGAAAGATCAAGGTACGGAAGGAGAATTTCTTCCGTTAATGATAGCTATACCACAGAGTTCTTTTCCATCAAGGAAAGACAATGCCTTCTCTTCTCTCTATCCCAAGATTCGAGGTAATGAGTCATTAAAGAGCATAAAGCTACTCACTTTCACTGCAGTAGTTTAGTCTAGTGGCTGAACCTTCCTTTTCCTCTCGCTATGTGAATAACCCTAGTCTTTTCGCGGAGTTAAGCTTAAATCCATTCCATTTTTTAAAAAAACATTCTTTGTAAGAATACGTTGTATATGTTAGAAACTTCAAGGATGATTGACTCCTCTGTAGGAAGCCAGAGGAGTAGGCACCCGAAGAAGATGCCAAAGGAGCTAGTCACTATCATCGTGTATTAAGGAACAGGCTAAACTGTTGGGCCGCAGGAGGAGCTCCGCTCTTACTTTATTCAAAGATCCCGGGCGGATCGTTCCCTGCTACCCTCCTTGATACTTCTTCTAGCCGCTCCCCGATTGACTAGCTGAATGTAATCATCGGTGGCGTCTTGCACCGGGCCCATTTCAGTGTGAACATTGAGTGGGAGTTCGGTTACATTGCTAAGAGAATCCCCTGTACTAGTTCCCCTTGACAAATTGCAAGGGAAGTGGAAGTTTGAGTTTCTTTTGATGTCGCTGCACTGAGAGTTCTCTTGTTAGTTCCCCCCAAGCCATCGGGAAATATGAATATTGCTTTACGTTTACAAAGACGAGGCAAGAAATGAGAGGATGAAGATAGCTGCTTTCATAGACGCAGGGGAAAAGGTGCTTCCTCCATATAGGACCGAGAATTCCGAAACGAAAGAGAAAGCGGCACATCTATCTTAGCCAACCAAGGAAGACATCTCGCATATCGCACATGAAAGGGAAGCGCATCTCGTCAAGTCAGTTCAGTGATACGAAGGTAGGCAACTCTCAATGGTAACTCTGGCTCTAGAAGCCAACCCCTTTGAATGCTTGACTTTGACTCTGTTACTCTTTTACTTTTTTAGGAGGGGGCAACCACTGTTTAGCTTAGTTTGCTTTGATCCTCTCCCTACTCTAACTGGGCATTTCGTTAGGTGAGTCCGGTTGGTATGTTATTTAAGGAAGAACTGGGTATTTCGGTTATTTCTTTATAGAGAAAGGACAAAGACCGTTGATCTCATTAAACTTTCCCTTCTGTCTGTGGTGACCTTGTTCAAAAATGGTTTGTTTGGTGTGCCCTTTCCTATGGTGTCTCTTCTGTGCTAGCTAGTATAAGTCTTGGTGCTTTTGTTTTAGTAAGGCCAGTAAGAGAGGAGGATCCGGATTCAATGGATTTAGGAGTTTACACCCGAAACTAGCTGCCAGAAAAGTTAAGCTGGGAACAAGAATTCCTCAAGTTGAATGTGAATAGGAATCGTCTCGAAAAAGAGTAAGCAGGGAACCCCATGTTGAGGAATAAGATAATAGATACGTAATTAGAGAAGTAAACCAGGTTCTGTTCTGAGCTAGAAACTCTTAGTTTTCGTATGATTAGATTGGGCGGTGAACCAAAACATAGTCCGACTTCCATGTGTTGAGCATATAGCCAATAGCTTCTTAGCGCTTAGCTACTGCGTATAAGCTTCAACCTGCTCTTACAAGAAAGTAAGTAAGTGGTAGTCTTTACTTAACTCGACCGAAGCAATGCCCAAAGACTCCCATCCCTTTCTTCTCTCCCCAACTTTATTCACTTCGCGGTAAACAGAGACTTTCCAATAGCCAGCGGGTCAAAGCCTTTTTTGGGAATCCAAGGGTGCCACCCCCTACTATCCAATTCCTGTCTCCGGAACTACGGAGATAGGTGACTTTCTGCGATGGCCCTCCACCTCGTTGGGAAAAGTGAAAGGAAATAATGGCAGGGAGCGATCTTCATCCCGGTGCAAGGCCGAAAAGCACATCGAGTTAGATAGGTCGCTTTTTTCAATGATATTGTCCGCGTACAAGCAGTAGGAATAACATAATATAGATATGAGTCTATGTTTCCACTTTTTAGCTAAAGGCTTTTAATGACATGGATCAATAAAAAAGGGGCAAATGAGTACGGAAGCCCCTGCATTTAGGTAAGCAAAGCTCTTTAATCCATTAGTTGCGACAACAAATGGGTCTTTCTAATAAGGCCACTGCTGAGAGGAATGGAGCAGGGTCTATAGAGTTCTCTTCCATGGAGTTGAATCAAGATCCTTAAATGACTCTTCATACGTGGATTGGTGATACCTCAAGGGTCAGAAACGACATGAACAATAAGAAATAAAAGGAATAGCCCCGAAAGGGGAGTCTCTAATGGAGTATGCTATCCCGCTTCTGAACTCCTCCTTACCTGAATGGGGAGGAGGTTCTTTACTATTGAATAAGAATCTCTCTCGCCCTTGACCGAAGCATGGGCTCATGTGGGTACTAGAGCAAGGGAAAGAATACATAGATATCAGCTCAACCCCGGTTCATTTACCGAAAGAAAGGGGCCTAAAACAAGTCGACTTAAGTTCATAATCAAGAGTTTTCAGAGACACGGGCATAAGCAGTCGAATGATAAGATTCCTCCTTGTTGTTACAAAGGTTACTTTTAGGTGGGTTCAATTTCTAGGGTTGGTGGCTAACTTCCGCCGTCAACTAAGGGTAAGGGAAAAAGTGAAAGATTCATAAGTAACTGGATTCTACCATTCTACCTATCAATAGGAGAGTTGCGGCACAGAAGAAGAAAGGGGACCCGGGAAGCCTAGTCCAATGACGGTGGAAAGCCATCTGTCGTTATCAGCCCTTGCATTTCCAGCAAGCCAGTACGTTACGAATCCTTTCGCTTGTTGCTTTATATCTATCTACAGCCCGTTTGTTTGTTAGCAGCATCCGTAAGTTTCTGTAATTGCGTTAGTGTCGTTCCACCTCTGTCCTAGTTTCGCGTAAAAGTTCCCGCCCGAGGTTGCACATCTCTCAAGTTGGTATAAGCTTTCATAGTCAGTATCGACCCGTGACGTAGGCCTCCTTTCTAGATATTAGAAAAATCGACTACTTCGGCTATTCACCTATCTAGGCAGGACCACTTCAGCTATTTGCCTATCTAGTAGGTCTCTCTCCCCGGTTTTATCATTTTCAGTCAGCTCCTTCTGCGTTGGGATCGGATCCCTCTTCCTGAGATATCTACGCTGAAGGCTCCAAGGTCCGTTCTGTCTCGCTGGAACGCAGTCTAGGAAGTAAGGTAAAAAGGATCAGTAGTGAACCGATCGCCAAGAGGGGAAACAAAATCAAGGGGACTTTCCAATTCTCGATCCAATATTGATGTAGAATAGACTGACATGCGTACTGTTTTTCCTCTCCCTTTCTCTTCCGCAGGTAGTGCCTTTTCTTGTTTTGATATGCCCAAAGGTTAGGTGCAGCACCTAAAGAAAGCACCGCCACCCACATTCTATGGATGATGGAGCAAGAAGTATCTATCTATTCCGACCAGTGCAGTATAACATCCTATAGTTAGGGAACTTATTTCCTCCTGCTTTGAATTGATCGACAATTCTTCACTAACGGGATTTAGAACACATTCAAATCAAAGGCTTTACGCGCTGGCTAAACGACCACCTACGTGTATTTCGTTAACCGGTCTATGCAGCTAAGGGAATCGAACGATCCGTCTAAAGTACCAAACGATAAATCAACCTAAATGTATCTTGCAGACTGATCTCTTCTTTCTCTCTCGAATTGGCCGCAGCTCCTACAAAGGCAATGGATCCCGTAGCCCCAACAACTAGTACCCGAAAATTCATATTTGATCTGAGTTATCCTATGCTAGTCTTGTGGTTCGTCTTGGCTTCGCTTCTCTAGCATCACTTAACTACCGCCCCCCTGGACAAACCAAAGGGGCTCACTCATCCGAGGTATACTATGAAAGGAATCAAACCTTTTCCGCAGGCGGAGTAGACGGTGAAAATCTGGATAAGTCGAAGGTGGCCCCCTGCTTAATGGAAGCCTTTTCTTTACGCTTACGCTAGGGGGGTCCCTTGAGTTTGCCCTGTCTCGGCCCCTTCCCTAATGGGTAGGGAGAGCGGTCTCACCCCCAAGCAGGACCTTTTTAGGTAGGCTTAGCGTAATCAATCCATTGACCAGGGATATTCACGATCATCCTAGTACTTTATAGGCGGAAGCTTCGAAACAAAAAGTATTCGATATTTTGAGCATCCAGGCCCGGTTCACTACCCATTAGTCTGGTTTTCATTATCAATCCAATAAGGTTCCTCCTAATAATGACTCTAGTTAGACTTCTTCTATGATGTTTATGAAGATAAGCATTCGGTATCCTTCCTTTATCTAGGCGGGTAGGTTAGTCAAGGTAAGCGCATTCACAGATTCTGCATGAAAGAAAGGGGTAGCCCTGGTTCCGCTGAGTAAGGCAAAAACTCGTAGGTGGGACTCTTTCTTTCATTTGAGTAGTAGTTCCTTAGGAGAGCTTCGAAGATCAATCAAAGACAGCTTTAATAGATTAATAGATTCATTCTTGCTTCTTTCATCTACCTTTGCAAACAGAAGAAGATCCCGTTGAGAAAGTAATAATGAAAGTTAGCTGACCCCATTCTCTACGACACATCCAATACACCGAGATAAATAAATACCATACCGAGTAAATGGGGATTCTCCCATGAACGAATGAGCAACTCGCCAGATTTGAACTGGCCATAGGCAGATTGGATTGATATTTGCCTCTCTTCCATCTAGAGAAATCGCTTTGGTGACGCAGTTCGGTTGGCGCGAAAAGCCATCCTACCTCTGCGGGGGGTCAGCATTTTACCCCAATCTTTGGGAGTCATTTTACGGGCATGCTGGATGGCCCAACGCCACCGATGATGGTGTGGTTGGTATGGGAAAGGAAACTCTCCTTGGTTCGCTCTTTCAGCTCACGAATAAGGCTGTTCCGTATTTCAGTACAGAGAATTTCATCTTTTTCTCTATCTCCTTTCGGTCTTTTTCTTGTCTTATCCTTGTTATCATCTGGCTCCCCCCTTAGTGTCTTTCCACTTCGACTTCTGTCGTTCAGGAACAAGCACTTCGCCTCATTTTTATCGGCCGGGGTTTTCCCCACTAACCAATTATGTTACGACCACTGAACAAACTTGGTTGACGAACATGGTTTATGCGCCGCTAATGTAGCGGCTTGTCGAGCATTTGACAAACTCACACCATCCATTTCAAATAGGATTTGTCCCGTGGACACACGAGCAATCCAACCCGTAGGATTTCCTTTTCCTCTTCCCATTCTTACTTCTGTAGGTTTCCCGGTAATAGGGAGATCCGCGAGAACTCTTACCCATATCTTACCATTTCTTCGGAATTGTCCGCTCATAGCACGATGGAATTGTCCGATTATAGCCCGACGCGCTGCTTCAATGGCTCGATATGAAAGACGACCAGCTTTATAACTTTTAGTGCCATATCTTCCAAAACCAAGTTGTGTACCGTCCGGTTTGCAACCCCTACTACATCTGCCTTTACGATATTTACTATATTTCGTACGTTTCGGATATAGCACGTACTCCTTTTTTTTTACTATATGAAATCCACACTTTGACACCTGAGATTCCGTAACGAGTAGATACTTCCGCAGGAGCATAATCGATTTTCTGGTGAAATACATTACAAGAAGTTTTTCCATACTTTCCGCATTCAGTTCTAGCGATTTCTGCGCCTTCTAATCGACCTGAACAACATATACGGATCCCCTCAACCCCTTTATTCATTACTAATGGAATATCCTTCACTATTTTACTAAAAATGGAACGAAATGATCTTGTTTTGTTCCTCAGTTGAAAAGAGATGTCTTGAGCAATCGGGGAAGCACTTTGATAAACAGATTTGATCTTTACCGACTCAATTAAGGTATTAGTGTTTGTTCTATTAGACAACAAAGATCGCATTTTTTTGACTTCGTTTAAATAAGAGTTGTACCCGTACGGAATTCTTCTGTTTCTCAGTATGATCTCTATCATCATCTCTATTCCCTTTATCAATTCTCCTATCCCACCTAGGTTTATGAATTTTTCTATCAATTCCATTACCTTATCCTTACCCATGAGGTTCCAACATTTGATCCTTAATTGACCTAGGAGTTGTTCCCGGGCATCCTCAAAAAAAAGGTTATTATACACCCCAACCCCATCTCTTAGAAAGAAAAAGGTAGCACCGAAGAAAGGAAAGAGCGAGATGGTGGTTTTTGTTGTTCCCGCGAAGCGAAGATCATTCGCTTGGCGAATGAAGCGGGTCAACCTATTTTTGGATTCGGCCAAACACTTTTTCTCGCTGGTCAAGCTTTCCACAAAAAAAGCGATGCGAGAACGTATTCTCTTATCTAAGCTTCTTCCCTGTGCATTCGCTCCCCCCATCGTGGATGGTTCAGCCACGCCCGGGTTCACGAAATGATTGAGAACTACGACGGGGTCGAAATTGATTTTGTTCTTTGTATTCAATAAGTATTGCATGACCGAATAATTCAAGGAGGGGCGCACTGCGGGGAGGGTCCTTTTAAGTAGATGACTCGTCGGGCCGTCGGAGCGGGACTTCTTTGGAAAAAAGAACTTGAATAACTTTGTTTTTCTAAAGAAGTTGTCATTTTCTATCAGGAACGCTATGTCATTTACAACCTCGGCGTATTTCGGATGCTTGAAGGCCCCGCTGACCCGAAGTAATTTAGAAAGATTCTTCTTTATCGATGGTGGTCGGTCATGGTATCCATAGCGTTGCTTTTTTTTCGGCCAAATCCTGATTTCGTTTTGCTTCTTCCGGTCGTCGAGCCTGATCGACTCGACTCTTTTCCTTGCCCCCCAGCCTTTCACTTCGTTTCGTTCTTCTTCTGTATCGTCGCTTGAATGAAGACACCCGATCGGCCCGACTTTCCCGAATGTCCACCACCGGCCCTTCTCCTTTCCGGGTCTGGTTTTTTTGCGTCGTTTCAGTCGACGGGGAAGAAAGAAATGAATGAATGTTCTTTTGGGAAAATGTAGAATAATACACCTACCAAGACGAAAGCCAAAGGTGAGTCTCGTAGGTGGACGTATCGAACCAAAATAAGATCTCAGATTGACATCTTGATACACTAATTGACTATAATAATAATCACTAAACCAACTTGAATCTGAACTACGATTGAGATACATTCTTAACGAAATAGGATTTCCTTTGCGTGCCATATGCGCTTAGACTTTACTTTTTTTCCCCTTTTTTTCTTCCTGGTCCAATATTTTTTCTCGAAAGTCTTCGTTTCCGTGTTGGAATATACACTTATTATATTAGTTTATATTAGTAGACGAGATTTTACGAAATGAGAAAAAGAAGTTAGCGGATTATGATGCCCTATTAGATAGCCCATGCCTTGCAAACGATTATTTCTAATTAGACTGTGACAGCTGCTTTGCTGATAAATTCAAACCTTGTTGAGCCACGCCAAACAAAGGGATCGTACTCACTAATGGATCGCCTGGAGTTCTTTCTCGCCAGGTGGAAAAGCGCGTACAGATTTCCTCCCCTCCCCAACCCATAGCATAGCCGGAAGGGACAGGTGCGATCTACGTCTTATAGAGCTCGGCTTGAGTACCACAAGACAAGCCAGGTGATGAAAGAATCGTATCTCCTGAGTGTGATTAAAGAAGAAGTTCAGTATATTCCCAGTTGAACTATTTCGTAGATTTCCTTTCCATTGTTAGCTTTAGATCCTATTCTAGTCGATCAAACAGGGGGCCTGTGGTGGAATAAGTGACCGAGCGGGGAACCACAGATCTTCATCAAAACTAAGCAACAATGCCAATTGAAGCGAATAAGCCAACTAAGGATCTCAATTATCTAAATGAAATACCCTCTGACCACTCTGAAATCGCTAAAGTGAACAGAGGCTATGAAATAGTTATTGAACCCGCTTGAAAGCTGAAGGAAGTGTGGGTCGGTCAGATGGTATGGAGGGCAAGAAGCCAGCCCGCCGGTGGTAGTCATGGGGGGTAGTGACTTTGCTTCTTCGAGTGAATTCTCGTTCTGTGGTTATAATTCTCAGTTGAATCCCTCTCTTTCTGTCATCTTTCCGCTAGTCAGTAGCGGACTCTGGGTCAGTTAAAGTCCAATCCGTATTAATATGCCAATCTGCTGGAAAGCCAAAGGATATAAGAATTTTAGTAAGAAAGCTAAGCAAAGGGATAACCTTTCACTAGCTAGGCGTCCCAGAAGGAGGGATCCCACGGAGTTCTTCCCCCCGAACGTCAATCCCACGAGCTACCCATTCTGGTTTGAATTCTATTCTTTTTCTGACCAAATTTAGGCTCTAGTTCAGTTCGTTACTTACTTGACTTGGTTGACTGGCGCAATTTATCCTTCTATGTGCATCCGCTCCTTTCCCTTTCTACAGAGACTGAGCTTCTTGCCCACGAATTGCCATCTATAGAAGGAATTGTGGAGATCTGAAGCCCTACTGAATCTCCTCTTTCCTTTCCGTTAAACAGAGTAGGGGCTCTAGCTTTAGCTCGAAGAGGAAACGAGTTCTCGTTCTGATCTGCACCGGGGGTTGCTTCGGTCAGTTACAGGGGTGGTCAGTAGGTAGTTCCGATTCTAGCTCTGGAGAAGTCAATTTCAATCACAAAGATTTCACTACACTACTTAATTACGTCAAACATTCCTCTTTCTACTTCTGACTCTCGCACGGGGATTACCTTTCTCAAGGCAGCACCGCGGCAATTCAATGAGCGAGACTTGCACTCAATAGTAGAACAATGAAAGCAGTAGCGGCACTCCCCATACTTAGATGGTCCGGCTACGCCTGGTCCTCCCTTTGATCTTGATTCTGCAGTTGGGATTGAATATCGGGAACCCCTTTTTTGTTCCATTTATCAGTGTCCTGCTTCAAGCCTTCATTCATCAGTCAGCCGGCTTTCCGATAGAGCGCCTTCTTACTTATTAACTTCTTTCATACCGCTTCCTTAAGAGGATTCGGGGTCTCAAGTCGAAAGGCTATGGATAGTCAGACTAATGACTTTCCACAGTACCTTTTCCTTTTTTCCAAGGGCCGTGCCAAATTGCTCTAAGCGATTCTACCCTTTATAGAAGAGATATCGAAGTCGAGGACATTACTGTAATAATGGGAACTATTGCTTCCGGGCCGGGGAAAGGTACATATAGTAGATAAGTAGAATGACTACGGTTCGGGGAACAAGCTACTCCTGAGCGCACTGGCGCGAAAGCCCTTGCGCGTTAGCACGCGCATACGTTTTCTTGCCGGGAGCCAAATCTGTATGGGGATGGGAGTCAGATCAATGTCAGGGAGTCAAATCTTTTTTCTATGGACCATCTATAAAGGGGAACTGCTATTCATACAGATTAGACTACGGTTGTTTCCACGCTCTTCGTTAGTTGAATCAAGACAAGTGGCTGCAGCTTAGCTTACATTATCTACTCCTCACGGAAGGGGGAACTTCTCTTCTGTCTTCGATTTTTTCGACCTCCGGTCCGCTATGCTCTTTGTCACTATACCCTCTTCACCTAGTTTTCCTTTCTTTCCCACCAGTGGCCACCAGCGGATAAGACTGAAAAACCACTAACCAAAACGGATGAATTGCTTGCGGGCTTGCTAACGTAATGACTGCTCCCTATGTACCCACTCATTCTTCCTGGCAATGCAAGGGAAGCCCATATATTTTAATCTAGCGAAGCCTGCCATCTTGTGATACACTTCTTCGATTTAGGTTGTAGCGGCTAGCATGCGCGTCTAAGCCAGCTGGCAGGCCTATCTTCTTCGGAAGTCTTCTTCATATTCTTCGAGAGTACTCTACTACATATGAGATCTTCTTCGGGGGTACGGCCCATTTGGAGGGAAGAAAGATTAATATTAATCGATAGGCTTTTACCTCTGTGATAGTCAATTTTTCCAGTTTACGAGGCTTTCAGTCTACGATAGCTAGTTTTAAAGATGATAAGGAAAGGATAGGGCTAGTTAGTTTCAGATTAAGCTAGTTTTGAATATAAGGAGAGGTTGTCTTATACCATTCGTGCCTAACTTACTTTTTAAAGCAGACGATGTCCATTCAAAAGAAATTTCAGCAATCTTCGATCAAAGAGCGTTAGCGCTTGGTGATTCAATTGCATCACAGTTGATTCTCGAACAAGAACAGCGCTTAGGCATTCAGTACGACCGGTTATTCCAGCAAGAGCGATGGAAGAATATTACATTAGCTAATCCAGCTGCTCATGGGTTACTCTTTTCATTTGTTTGATTCCACTTTGCACAGGTGCGCCCAGTTCTGAGTCCCACCTTCCAGCTTCAAAGAAAGAAGTTCTAGTCCGCCTTGCCCCGAAAGACAAGGTTCAAAATTCCCATTCTTCCCTATTACGGCTTTGCCCGTCCGTACGTTTGAAGAGGCTTAGGGTTTCCTTATGATTTTTTCTAGTTAGGTTTGTCGTAGTTAAACCCCCTTCGAAGAGGAAGGACGAAGCGAGGTTTTCTTCTCCTTTTGTGTTCCATAATAAACCTGAACTTGTAGCGCCGTCAGCCGCACTTGTTGCTCCATCAACTGTGCTGTCAGAAACTGGTTATAGTTATATCCTCTATCCTCTCTATTTCTAGCCATTGTGGGTCGGGTTGCCCCTGAAATTAACAGGGAGGAGAACAACTGCATTACTGGTGGTGGTATCTTCAAGAAGGATTGGAAAAGCGATTTCTCTAACCGGGGTTCCGTAGAGAGGAGATAGAAATCCATATATGTTATGTAGCTTACCCCTTTAGACCTTTTTGAAGAAGGTTCTGTTACTAACATGTTTACTTCCATTGTGGGTAATGTATTTGGGTTCAAAGCCCTGCGCGCTCTACGTCTAGAGGATCTACGAATCCCTCCCGCGTATTCTAAAACTTTCCAAGGCCCGCCTCACGGCATCCAAGTTGAGAGAGATAAATTGAACAAGTATGGCCGTCCCCTGTTGGGATGTACTATTAAACGGGTTATCCGCTAAGAATGTCTACGTGGTGGACTTGACTTTACCAAAGATGATGAGAACGTGAACTCCCAACCATTTATGCGTTGGAGGGGCCCTTTCTTATTTTGTGCGGAAGCTATTTCTAAAGCGCAAGCTGAAACAGGTGAAATCAAAGGTCATTACTTGAATACTACTGCAGGAACATGCAAAAAATTAGAAAAGGGCTGTCTTTGCCAGAGAGTTCCTTTTGGTTTCTCCGCTAAGGCATGCCTATAGAAGATCCTTGTGGCTACTCACAAGGGGAGTTCGGTTCGACCATTGGTTCGTTTAGTAGTAGGTCTCGACAGGGAAACTACAATAGCAAATTGCTAGTTCCACCACTCTTAGTGGTGAACCTTGATATCGGTTTCACTGCAAGCCTCACTCTATACTGGGTGAGGTGTAGGGATTCTAGCCAGCGGATTGCGCCTATAACAAGTTCTCCAATGAGTCGATTTGCTCACGAGAAATCCTTCTATTCTCAGTTTCGGGGTGAAACCCTATTACCAGACAGAAGAGGAGGTTTAAGAAGAGGAATAGGAGGAGGAAGAGGAAGATGACTATCTAAAGCCGATAGTCCGGTAGGTCCTTGTAAGGCGAGTGGATGTCAAGGGAGGGGAACATAGTCTTTCAACTTATCTGGAATGTCATGGAGCAGCTTCGTGGCCCTGTTCCGATCCCCTACCGTTATACCTTTCCTTTCCTTTCACCTTTCTACCCCTCACTCGCTATGAGGAGAATGAGACTGTCAATTTCAAATGGAACTCAAATCTTTCCCCTTTCGAATGATTCAGTGCTCTCTTCAACCGGCGAGTTTAGCCTTGTCAGTGCTCTCAGAAACCAGATCAATTAGGTCTGGATCGGCTCACTGAACACTTTCCCAATCGAAATGAATTCGAAACGCGAGACACGACACTCACAACACGAGACTCGAATCGAGGATCAACCCCCTTCCTTGGGTTACAGAGGGCGTTAGCTCAATTCATAGCCTTCACTTTCACCTTCACCCAAGAAGAGATCTCCTTCCCTACAGAGACGGAGCTGACTGGGGCTTGTGCCTTTCCTTAGCCCTGCCTTTCATGACTAAATATCTCTCCACCAGGCGGTTGGTTGGATTGAATCGACTTCCCTTAAAGGAATCTCATTCAAGCTGTATCTCTTGCTGTGATGAAAGAAGAATAGGTAGAGAAAAGGGTTTTGCTTACTCTGATCTTTCTAGTGGGGTAGAACCCTCCTCCTAGAAAAGGGAGGATTGTACCACTAAACAGTAAAAAGAACTCACTCATACCGTGAAGAAGGGTGAGTTCCGGTTATCTTTGTATGGCTGTCTCTGTGGGGTTCCGTAGATGGGTGAAACTCAGTAGTCTCATAAGGGTAGGGAAGGGATAGAGGGATCCCGCTCGTGTAGGTGGGTAGGATATTTCCATTTTAGCGTAGGATATGGGAGTAGTCTATTTCCGGATGTTTTGTGTTGGAAGCACCTGTTCGCAATGTAGAAGTCAAGGAAGGTGCACATCCATCAGACTCATACGGAAAGTCTGAAAAGGCTGCAGTGCCCGATCTCGCATCTAGCAATGGGTCGAATCGTGAAGAGGAAGACAGGGTTGGGCTGGAAGGTAGGTAAGGCTCTTCTTCCTCTTTGGCTTTTTCCAACCGCTACGAATTAATTTCTTATTATTATTAGCTTAGAAAGAAGGGCTTTTAGGCCCGCTAGCTAGGTTGATTATATTAAAAGGTGGGTTTACAGCTAGGGGGTTCGCACGAGGGATCTTGCTAAAGGAAACGGAACAGATAATAGATCTTTGGCCATCTCCTCATCTGAGGCTGCTGCTTATTCTTAATATCCCATCGAGCAAGAGAAATGGGTGCATAGGAAAGCAAAGCAATACCCCGGTTGCAAAGAGAGGTTGCTACTGAGCGCTGCCCTGGGAACAGGATTGGGAAAGGAATTACGAGATTCCTGACTAAAAGCAGGTTGGAGAATGATTCTCGATCAGATCAGATCAGAGAAGTACCGTTGACGTTGACACATCGGTATAGCTGTCCCGGGATTTGAAATGCAAATCGTTGGTTGGACCGTCTACTAAAGACATTCTTGCAAAAGAGCAAGAAGCGGAACTAGACGTTATCATGATTCCATTGTTAAAAAAAATATCCCTTTCTCCGGAAGAAGGGCACATTATGCGACACAAACTCGTTAAGTAAGAAGATGGGCCTCCGGTCGTACTCTTGAGAGTGACCTCGGGGATAGAGCAATTCTTGGACTGCTACAAATGTAACTTCCTATTTAGTGTAGTGAAAGAAATTCTTTCTTGTTTCGGGAAGAGAATCAGTAAGACAATCGGGATAGCGGAATGCCTGTCTAAGGGGGTACCGGGAGGATAGGAAAAAACTTAATAATAGATAGGCACACTAGAAAGAAAGCCCTGGACGGACGATGTGAGATGAGAAATGAAAATAAAACCGTTTTCCCTGGACTATGATTTTGATGGAGCCTGCACCCTGCACGCCCTTAGGCTGGAAAGCCCTTCCATACCGATGATGAGCTAGAGCACTGGATCGATCCCTAACTTCGCCCCCCGTACTTGTCACTGACCTCTTTCCGAGAACATCGTTCCCATCGAATAAGTTGAATCAGGGCAGGGGGTAGAGCTTGATGAGCCTGGGGATTTTGAGAGTGATGACGATGGCCCTTAGTGGTTACACTACCCGGGTGATCAGAGGTCATGATGATGATGACTTTCACATTGACCCTGGATGCCAGGCCAGGAGGTGACCTAGAGTTTGATAGTTCGGGTGGAGTTGACCCTTGATTCTTAGATGAGAGCGGGACACCTAGATATTCTTATGATCATGTTATTGAGTCGGAGCAGTCTGACACTGAGAGAGGTGATCCCGAGGTTGATGATGAGTGGTATGCTCCTGAGGGAGGTGACTCCGAGGGAGCCATGGCCTTCGGGTTTTGATGGTTATATTCTACCCGATGGTATTGGACGGGATGGGTTGTTGCGGGACCCTGCTTATGAGGATTATTGGTGGGATGGCGATCCCTATTACCCTGTATATGACGAGAATGGTTACCTGGAGGAGTAAGATGCACACTATCATGATACACCTCAAGCGACGGCAAAGATTGATGACTGCACTGAGGATAATGATGACATGGAGCCATTTGATGAGGATTATTCATTCGGATACGCTCCTATCCTGGTTAGTGTGGGTGGGGCTTCATTAATCTCCTTAATTTCTCGAGACGAGAAGGAGGAGGGCGGACTTGTAGCGACCCTTTTCAGAGCCTTTCATCAGCATGAACATAGGGCCTTCCCGCTAATTCAGTAGTTGGGGCTGTTCCAGCTACCGAAGAAAAGGAAATTTTCAGTAGAGAGCTCTAGTCATGGGCAGAAAGGATTCTCAAAGCTTGGAACGGGAGTAGCTCACCAGTAGGTCAACAAGTTTTTAGAAACTGTTCCTCTTAGCCTACGGATTGCGATCGTTGAGATGTCATTGTTGAGATCAGAAGCGGGCTTTAACTGCTTTATTCGGTCTTCAGCTGGCCTACGATTGGAGGCTGCTGAAAGAGAAGAAAAGGAAAGGTGGTGCTAAAAAGGGACTGCTACCAATCTTAAACAAAGGGCTACAAAGAAGACAGCAACCGCGTACCCGGGAAAATGACTTACGGGGAGCTATCCTATAACACTAACAAGCGGGGACAGAGAAGGATAACCTCTTTGAAAAGGACAGAGCCGCTTGGCCGCTACTTACACATCTGGAGTTCCGGACTGAACTACGGAACGGAATTCAAGGGCTGGGCTTAGAAGCCCCTTAGATAGCACTTCCTCTATGAATAGAAGATATTTTCTTTCTAGTAGAGCTCATCACGACCATCATAACCTAACTCCAGGACTGCTACGGGCACTGATCCTTCTATTCAAAGTTTCGTGGCTATCGCCATTGAAAGTGATAAAATGAGTTTATACGTTTATAAGTTGACCTTCTAGGATCAATCCTGAATGGCCAAGTCCCCTGCCAACCAAACTACGAATTCTCATTTCTTTGACCGATAAGAACCTCTTTATGTGATTCAAGAAGTGGATTAGCTTAACTAGACTAATCGACTTCAAACCTATCTTGAGAAAGCCAATCCAAGGCTTATAGGAGGGAGTTGAAAACGACAAGCAATTACCTCTTTCTTTCCCCGCGCCTTCTGCCTCGATTCGGATGATGCATTCCACTTTGTTGACTTTGACTTTTCAATCCCTGACCGTTCACTTGAACACGGAAGCTTTCAAGCAGAGACAAAGCAGGCAAGAATGACTTGCCGATTGAACAAAACGAACTCTATTGGCATTACTGAAATCGCATTTTATTCGATCTTGAGTACCAGAGTCGTTTTAAAATGACTTGATTCGCTCACAACGTAGAATCTATATTTAGTGATGAGGTGAGTCCCGTTGACTTTGATTCCCCGTCCATGAGGTTTCGAAGCATTAGCTTCTCCCTTTTTCTGCCTCTACCAAAGGGAGAGTTCGCTTCATTTCCTCTGTCGAGCCTACTTAATTGCCTTGCTTACCCGCGATATTCTCTATTAATGCTTTAATCGGCAGGGTTAGACTTCATCTTCCTACAGGATATTGAAGACTGATTTCGTAATACACTTAGGGGATATGTAATACCCATAAATGGATGGATTGGTAAGGGGAAGTATGAAAGACTGGGCTTAGGGGGCAACAGAAGAATCGTTATATCCTCCAGCCTTTCCTGCCGGTTAAAAGCTTTCGAGCTAACTACAGGTAAGATAAAGATAACTACTACTCGGGGTTGTTCCCTCTCGGAGCGCCCTTTGATCATTTCTTTCCTGTATAGAGTGACTCGCGCAACTCCTTGAAAGAGGGATGAAAATGAAAGTGGTGGATATTGGTAGCCCCCCATAGAGCAATAGCCGACGAACACCATTGGTATGCACCTTCCCAGATCAAAGACTTAACAAACGCCATTGGTACGCACCACCTTCCAAGACTGAATCAATGGGTTGATTAGATGGCAGAAGAAAAGTACATATGGTAGTTAGGGTAGCGTATGAGATAACAGACTACTAAAGGTACATATATACGATAAGGGTGGTCGTAGATCAGTAAGTAATAGTGACTACGGAAATTAACATATCTTCGATAAGGAAGATTATGAGAGAGAGTATGACTAAGGTTCGGGGAGCAAGAAAAAGGTTGTCTGCTTGTCGGGAGTCAAAGCTGTATGGGATAAGGTCGTACAGGTGGTCGAGAAAGGGCTAAAGCTGTTATCCAAGACCCCTAGAGGTGGGGTCTCGGCTCGCTCGGCGTTTATCACACAAGTATATATTCCTCCGTCCCATGAATTATTGCTCTCCTTGTGCCTTGAATACGCTTCCTCCGTTCGTTGACACGGCGTCTCACGTCTTCTTGGAAGTGAGATTACTAGGTTTGTGGTGATAGACAGACCAGACAGAATGAAAAAGGTGCCTCTATATCTACATCTACACAGGAGGACGGAGCGACTCGCTATGAGTAACAGAGTATGCAGACTTAATGGTGAATAAGCTCGCCTAAAGAAAGAGGGCCTATAGCTTCGATCAGAATAGGTCCTGGAGATCGGGGAGATAAGAGTTCGCCCTTCCTATTTTGAGTGGGTGCTCGCAAGGTCAAAGTAAAAAATTCTATTCTTTCATTAAGACAGGGGTAGGGGGAATAAAAAGTTTACGTGATTTATACCTTTAATAGAAGTAGAGTGTGTAAATACCGGATGCATAGGTTGAGTCATTCGCTAAACAACTATTTTGTTGGGCGATCAACCAGATGCTCCTACCCAACCGGACTAATGAATGCCAACTGGAAGAACTAACTTTCCTATCGTTCAGTAAGAGATCCCTTCTTGTGGCTTGAAAATGAGTTTGTTGGGGAGAGATTTTTCATTAGGGTTTGATGCTCCTCAATGGGGATCCCCAGACTAATAGCTTGCTTGTGGAACCCTTTGTTTGGTACTTTTACTGGGGGTATTCTTGTAGAGCTTGGCCCTTTCCTTTCCCTGGCGCACTGCCATCGAATCTACTAGTCCTCCTCAAACCCAATGGGATAGAATTCCTTTCGAATTTGAGTTTTCAACTTCTTCCGTGACAACCCAGAAATGTCATGGTTCCTCATATATGCATTCCATCAAGTTAGTGCATAATTTGACGATTTCTATTTTCTTTCTCCGATCCAGTTCGTTCTGTCTTCTTTCCGACGGATCCTGCCCTATTAGAGAAGGGCTTCCTATTCTGTATGACAACAGAACGAGCATTCGCTGGACGGCCAAAATGGAATGAAATGTTGGCATGGGGTTTCGGCAATTTCAATTCGATTTTCAGTCAATTTCAATTGAAATTGATCTTGTATACGCCGGTTGAAGCACACGTTGGAGCATCCAAAGGAACCAGCAGGGGCTGCTGTGGCAGAGACAGCAGCAAAAGCACTAATCTCCGTTGATCACCTACCAGCAGGGGAAGCAGCATAGGTGGCAGGAACTAACTAGGGTTTAGGTACCAATTCGAAGAGCATTCGTTTACCGGGGTCGAGAGCAGCCAGCCCTAGAGGTACCACACTAACAGCGGCATCCCGACCTGATACGGATCCCTACCTCTCTATCCACAACCGACCCATCCCATCATTTCGAAAGCTTATTTATTTACTTGAGGCATAGGCCTGGGCACAGGCGGAGACACAAGCAAAGGCGGATCCCGTTAGAACTTCATAATACAGGAATCCCTTCCTATTTGAGAGACAATAGTGAACATTTACCCATAATCCATTGAAGTAGCACCAGCGGCAAAGGCACAGGTCTAATTAATTGGGATGGTTGTCTGGCCTCTCCTTTTCATGCCGGAATGAAATAGAGAAGTTGTTGACCGGGTCGAGGAGTCTTTCTCAAAGAAGACGTATGAGACAAAGTCATTACACACTACGAGAGGTTTCATTCCTGTTCAACATCCTGAGAAGGAGGTCCTTGATGAGAGCCTTTGTTTACCGCCCTCGTATGGCTACCAGCATGCCGAGAATGTCCCTAGCCTTTTTTATGGATATCCCTGACTTTATCATCGATGAAGGTCAGAGACATCCAGGGATGAATCGATATCAATGTACCTGTCTGTGCGAGCTGCCCTGCGCCCAACCAAAAGGGAGTGAAAAAGTGCGTTCCAAGTTGGGGATTTAGCTCGTGGAGATGATCTTATCGGAGAGGCGCGAATCAATTGATCAACTTGGTCGTCCGGGCTAGCTTAGTAACAAGCTCTATCTTGAAAGAGGTACCACAGCAGACTTCTGGTGAGTACCGGGTAATCTCAAACTAGGATTCAAGGGATCAACCCGGCCTTGCATCGCCCTATCTTTGTCTTCAAAATATGCCTGAGAACGGTAAGTCCGAAAATGCCGATAGAAAGGACCCAAGGCATTCATCAGCGCGGCATACATGTCATGAAAATGGTGGCCCATTGAGAAAACCCCTTTTTTGGGTGAGCCCCATGGGACTGATCGGGGCCGGTTCGTTTTTGATTGAGCTTGATTGAAAGGTGAGGAACTCCTCTGGCCAAGGTGAGGAGTGGGGGCATCCCTGTGGAATAAATCCAATAAATGGAAACCTGGCTGTGTCGCAAGGTCTAACGACCGCTTTGAATGGAGCTTGCTTTCAAAAAAGTCACGGGGCGGTAGATTGACGAACAAGGAAGTCAGAAGATAGGTCGACTCGAATCTCACTGGCAAACTCTTATGGTTAGTTCTTGGAGAGGTCTCCTGGACCAAATCTCTATGTCCGAAGAGGAGTAGACAACCCAACCTTGATTCGGCTTGATCCCATGTCTTTGCCTCTTCTGCAGACTGAGCTCGCTGATTGATTTAGTACCTCCGGATGGCAGCTTCTAACTTTTATTCACGTCGATCAGCACGCTGACACGCTCCCAGAGCATGCAGGAATGTCCCTAACTTATTGGCTTATTGGTGGATTTCCTTATTTATCGATCAGGATCGGAGCCATTGCTATTAATGATATTACTGCTACTATAGGTCAGAAACCTTCTGTTACTCATGCTAAGAAGTCTATAGCAACTTTCAAATTACGTGAAGGTATGAAAATTGGCTGTAAAGTGACTCTTCGGAAAGATAGAATGTAAGAATTCCTAAACCCCATGACACCTCGGTGGAGGCAACGCAAAATCAACAATCTATCCCCGATCCAAGCTGGGGAGAAAGTCTGGCTACCTAGTCTTAGGGGGGCATCTATCTGGTGCGCGCCCCCAGGTGGGAATAATTGATCACCTTGCCACAGTGGGCCCGTATAGCACCTACGCTTACGTGAAGCTAACTCAACGCTTCCCTCCCATTACATTTCCATTCCAATAACGGAGCAAGAAAAGAGGATTGAGGGTCGACGAAGTTGAGGTGGTGGTCGCAAGTCCAACAACACAAATTTATCCCAATGACAACCCATTATCAGCAAAATAGGTCTCAGGGGGGGGACAACTGCAAACAACAATCCCGGAGGCCAGAACTTCGGCCAGAACGTGCAAGACACTGTACGTCCTCAACAGGGTGTATTGGGTGGGACCACGTTTATCACTGAGCAAGGGCTATTCTGTTATAGAGTAATGCCCTTCGGGCTCAAGAATGCGGGTGCCACATACTTACTAGATAGGGGGCTGGTGAACAAGATGTTTCACGACATGATCGGCACGACAATGGAAGGTATATATCGACGACATGTTAGTAAAAAGCCGCAAGCGAGAGCAGCATTTGGATTATTTGGGGGCGACCTTTGCTCGGCTCAGAGAGTCTAAGATGCGCTTGAACCCGGAGAAATGTGCATGAGGGCTATCGGAAATTCCATTCCTGGGGTCTCTGGTAATCCAGAGAGGAATTGAGGCCAATCCTGAGCAGATCCGAGCTCTATCAGAGATGCCTTCACCCAGCAGTGTGAAGCAGGTTCAGAAACTAGCGGGGCGGATTGCGGCACTCAATAGGTTCATCTCTAGATCCTCCGAGCGATGCCGACCTTTATTCGAGCTGCTCCGTAAAAAGAATGATTTCGAGTGGACCGCCGAGTGTGAAGCCGCATTTTCAGGCACATCGGATCAGGGTCTTCACCGAATACCCCCTCCTGGAGGTATTGCAGCGGTCTGAAAAGTCGAAAGGAGAATAGGGAAACCTTAAATTGGATTAGGAGGTTGAGGAGGGAATAAAGACCTAGCCCCGTATCTGTTCCGCTGAACCAGCATCCAGGGTCCATACGTGGACATTGCTTCGGGTGTAGGCTCCTTATTTCGGGTCACGGGTCGGATCCTTTCATCTTCTTGACCCGGATCATGAGCTACTGTAGCTGGTCTGCCCACCTCGCATGTCTCCTCTCTATGTCCATAACACCCACACCTAAAGCAGATGAGGTCTATCCCTTCATACTCAATCCTCCGTATGCGCCTTCTTAGCCTATATTTCAAAAGTAATGGCTTCCTTAGATCCACTTCAATGCACAACCTAGCATACTTCCCTCTTTCCGCCAAGAAGTAGTCTTGTCAACTTTGACAATCCGTCCTATTTTGCTTCCAAGCCTTTCCAGGAAAGGTTGATCAAAATATTCAATAGAGAGGTTTAGCGTAGCCCATACAGCCAGATTCTTAATGGCATCCTCCTCTGGTTGGAAAGAAGGACACCTTTTGCGGATAGTGAGGTAGTGGTTTGCAATCATCCATGGTCCTTCACTCAGAACATAATCATAATCCTCTAGGTTAGCAAACTTGGCTAAGTAGTTTCCCTAAATCAATAAGCTTCAACTCTTCTTTTGGAGACCACATCTGCCTTAATCGCAAACTCAAATAATTGAACCCTATGGTTTTACCCAGCAGTTTCACAATCAGTGTTTTGTGCCATGGCCACCTCAGTCTTCTCTTATCATCCGCTGTCAAAAGGATTTTTGGGCAGGTCTCCTCATCAACATCTTCATCATCAGGGGTAGTGGAATCTTACCCGCTTTCTTACTCTTAAGGCAGGGCTGACGCTCTGTTCTTCGCTTGAAGCTTATCCGCATGTCTTTGCTTGACAATGAGAGTAGCAGGAAGCTCGGAATCTAGTTAATAAGTCAGCATTCAGCGATGGGAAATAGAATATCAGACTATATAACTTTTTCAATAGAAGAGAAGCCCTACTGAGACTTGCGCATGAGAAGAGCGAGCTGAAGCTTCCTAGAAATAGAACACCCCTACTTTCATATAAAATATGCCTTCCCTTTCACTCTATTTCTTCATGTCGTTAGCTTCGCTTTCCTTCTCTTCTCAAAGACTAGTTATTTGAAATACGAGAATAGGTTATTTAAGATGAGTCAATATTCACTCGGACCTTTCGACTGAGCTTGACTTGAGCATTTCCCTCTAATACCTTTACCTATAACAAGTGATCAAAGAAATGGATTGGCTTCTCCTTTTCTTTCATCGAGATTGACTTGGTGTTCCGTTGTCGTACAGCCAAGTAGAAAAGCAGCAAAGCAGAAATTCTCGTAGATAAAATCATTGTTTTTTTGTTATTCGTGGAGGGGTTCACGGAAGAATAAGAATAGAATTGGGTTCGATTCCCATTGCCCCTTTGTGGTGAAAAAGACTGATTCAACGAGATATGCCATGTCTGCATTAAGATTTAAAACTTGTCGTCTACTTTCAGGAAATGTTCGGAAGAGAGAACTTACAATAATACAACGCCGCATTCTCCGAAGATTGAGGAAGAAAATGAGATCTATTAAGAGAAAGATTTATCCGAGAGAAAATCTTAACAGTTACATCCAATCACAAACTACACGAAAGTTGCCCCTTTTTCATGGGGATTTACCCATCACAGAGATGCACAGAGGAACAGAACAAACTACACGAAAGATGAAAGTTTTCTTCTTAGAAATACTGGGAAACTTTATAATTCCAGTAGTTATATTATATCTCTTTCTATATCTATTCGGTATACCACTCATTGCATTTTGCGACACCGAAGATGGGGAGACCTCGGGTTCATCTTCTGGGGAGATCTCGGGTTCATCTTCTGCACATAAGAGGAAGAGGGGATTTGATCTCAACAGTACTCCGGCCATAACGGAGGAAAAGGAGATTCGGGGGGCTATAGATCTGAACAAGACCCCTCTCCAACTCGACGTCGAAGCTCAATTGCTTCAGAGACACCAACTAGAAATGGATGAAACACGGGCGTCCATCCGAGCATGGGTCGATTGTAAAATAAGGAAAGAGATGGAAGCCCAAGGGGGTACTCCGCTTGTCGGTCCGATAGCTCACTTGGACGAAGAAGTCTCTACGGTAATAGCATATGGTCCCCAACCGAAAAATCCATCCAACCTTAGCAATGTGCGCCGATGTCTTTCCATGCTTAATAACGCATTATGGTCGGAAAAAGACTCGCCGCTCAAAATAAAGGTGGAAAAGGCCATCGTCGATGCTGTTCGCCTTTTCTTAGTAGACGAAAGGGAAAGGAAAAGGCAAAGATAAGACCGGGGACCAGAGCACAGAGCAAGTTGGGTTGGGGTTGGGGTATAGAGCCGTAAGCGCGGTGGGGGGGTGACAGAGGACGTGCTCGTACGGTTCATAGAAGGGTATGATCAACTCGTTGATTGTTGGGAACTTTCACTCTTCTATATTCGAAATATGCCTTTCTAGGAGCATTACGATCTGCAGCTCAAATGGTCTCTTATGAAGTCTCTATTGGTCTTATTCTTATTGTGCGCCTTGTGAGCGCGTTTGGATCCGCGAAGGCAATCGCTCGGATGTTCCCCTAACCCAACCCGGGAACGGAACGGACTGGAGGGAACCGCAGCATGGGGAATGTCCGCGTCTTGTCGCAAGGCTCATTTTTAGTTGTGGGTCATAGGGCGGACTTCGGGCAGAAAGTTTTTTCTGATCAAGGGCCGGGGCACAAGGGTCCTGGTACTATCCAGGTGCGAAGAACCCCGGAGGTGACTGCAATGAGCAGAAATCTCACTCACCGGCCTAAACGACGAGCAAACACTCGAACGTGAGAGCAAGGGATCACCCAACGAATGGACGAGCTCCAAGGAGGGAGGAGAGAGGGAGGCAAGAACCATGCTTTCAGAGAAGAAGTGGCGGTCCGAATCTTATCTGAACTGCGAGAATAACTGACTAAGCCATGCCATAAGGGTCATTCTCCAAACGGGACGGGGCCAAGCCTTAAGTAGGTTGGGTGACAGATCGGCCATAGGAGTACTCCGGGATATAAACCAGGGCAACAAATGCCGAACATACAACGATGCCGCCCGTTTTCATTTTATGGAAGTCCCCGGCAGAGGAAAGGGCTGTAGGTGATGGCACGTTTTGCTTCTTATCTAGAGAGGGGCGCTGAAATCGTTCCTATTGGGTCGTGCGTGGCAGCTTTTAGTATAGATGAATAAAGGCGGGCCGCTTGAACGGGACCTATTCTCTTAATCTTAATAGGCGGCAAAGCTGAGGAGGGGCCGAGCTGACTGATGAGTGCCTTTTTACTTTTTAGCCTTTAGAAAAAGGCTCTCATGTGAAGCTAACATGGCTGGCTACATACAAGTATAGCCAAATCAAGATGAGACGAGACGGACGGTCAGAGGCCGCAGCGGGACT